AAGAAAATGTTTTAATAATGTAAATAGATGCAGTTTTGGGTTAAAAACACCTTACTCGAGGTTTTCCTGTTTCCGGGGGTTTGCAGGATTTATTAGTGATCTCGGGGGTTTAGGGGGGTAGGGGGGTTTAACGCGAAAAAACCCCAGGGGGTATCTTAGAGATATTAGGAGTAATATTAACAATTTATGCTCTTGATATCCTAATATGTGGTTAAATATAGAATATCTTTCCACCACTCACCATTTTCGCCCGGGCATAGGAAATGTTCAACCTTATCCTGTTCTTTCTGTATGCACTGTGAAATGCCAGCTGAAAGGAAAAAAAAAAAAGGAGAACCCCTTGCTCGCTGGAGTGAACGCCCGGCTTGCTGGGTAACGAGTCGTATGTACCCAAACATTAACTTATGCAAGCGTCGATGAAAGTGTGGGGAATGATACCAATATATGGCCCTGAAGTAGGAACCAAATGCCAGGAATAGTTCACCGTGTGCGACCCCCACTAATACTTGTCCCTCACCTTCAAGAAGAGTGTACATTAAGTTATCATCCGTTGGTGGTCTCTCAGTTGCCAGTAATAGTTCAGTTTTGTTATATAAGTAAGGTTTTGTCTATCGTCTCATGCAGCTCTTAGCCTAACACTTGGTTGGATGTAGGGTGGATCTTCACGTGTCAATTTAATAATTATTCATGTTTTAGTAAAATGTTAGCTTAATGGTGACGTCGTGATGGTGACAAGCTTGAAATGCCAATATTATATATATGTACTAGAATGTCATTAATTAATGGTTAATATAATTATATGGTGTAAATACATATATGTCTAGCTCAACAAAGAATAGTTTAGCTTAGAATCCTAGCTTTGGGGGCTAGGGGTGAGAGTTTAAATCTCTCTTCTTTGAAGCATTAGGGGGGGATCTAACCTCCGACATCCGGTTTACAAGACCGACGTTCTGACGCTGAACTACTAGTGCAAGATCATGCAAAGGCTTTATTTTCTAGTCAACCTGTTAATGGTATAAAGAGTAGGAAGATGGAGAAGTACAGGATGGATGCGACTTGGCCGATGATGATAAAGGGGTGTTCGACTGGTATGCCGCCGATTCAGGTGAGGATTGCAACGTCTGCAATTAGGGTTCAGAAGAGGAATTGTGCGAGGGGCCGGAATGTCAGGGCTCGTTGTTTCGAGGTGTGGAGGATGGGCACTAGCATTAGGACCAGGATTGAGGCGAGGAGGGCTAGTACTCCTCCTAGTTTATTTGGGATTGATCGTAGAATGGCGTATGCGAATAGGAAATATCATTCGGGCTTGATGTGTGGGGGGGTTACTAGTGGGTTGGCGGGGGTGAAGTTGTCTGGGTCTCCTAACAGGTTGGGTGAGAAGAGTGCAAGAGATGTAAGTGTGATAAGAAGGCCAGCAAAGCCCAATAGGTCTTTGTATGAGAAATATGGATGGAAGGAGATTTTGTCTGCGTCTGAATTTAGGCCTAGTGGGTTGTTTGAGCCTGTTTCGTGGAGGAAAAGGAGATGCAGGAGAGTCGCAGCTGCAACAATGAAAGGGAGGAGAAAGTGAAAGGCGAAGAAGCGTGTTAGTGTTGCATTATCAACTGAGAAGCCTCCTCAGATTCATTGTACGAGGGTGTTTCCTACATAGGGGATAGCGGAGAGGAGGTTTGTAATTACGGTGGCCCCTCAGAATGATATTTGTCCTCATGGTAGGACGTAGCCTACGAAGGCGGTTATTATTACTAGTAGGAGGAGCACTACACCGATGTTTCATGTCTCTTTATAGAGGTATGAGCCGTAGTAGAGACCTCGGCCAATATGTGCGTAGATGCAGATAAAGAAGAATGAGGCGCCGTTGGCGTGTATGTTCCGGATAAGTCAGCCGTAGTTTACATCTCGGCAGATGTGTGCGACGGATGAGAAGGCGGTGGCAATATCTGAGGTATAGTGTATTGCTAGAAAGAGTCCTGTGAGAATTTGGGCAATTAAACAAAGGCCAAGTAGAGAGCCAAAGTTTCACCATACTGAGATATTGGAGGGGGCTGGGAGATCAATTAGGGCATCGTTTGCGATTTTTAGTAGGGGGTGGGTTTTTCGGAGGCTTGCCATTAAGGGTTCTTGTAGTTGAATAACAACGGTGGTTTTTCAAGTCATTAGTCCTGGTTAGAGTCCTGGCAAGAATTATGAGCTATCTTATATTGCTGTTTTTGTTGGGGTTAGTTCTTGGGCTAGTTGCGGTTGCTTCTAATCCTTCTCCATATTTTGCTGCCTTGGGGCTGGTAGTTGTGGCAGGGATGGGGTGTGGGGTTTTGGTGAGTTGTGGGGGTTCTTTCTTGTCTTTAGTTTTATTTTTAATTTATCTGGGAGGGATGTTGGTAGTGTTTGCATATTCAGCAGCCTTGGCTGCTGAGCCTTATCCGGAGAGTTGAGGGGATCGGTCTGTGATCGGTTACATTGTTGGGTACTTAGGCGTAGTGGTATTAGTGTCGGGTATGTTTTGGGGAAGTTGGTATGAGTTTAGCTGAGTGCCGGTTGAAGAAATTATGGAGTTTTCCGTAGTTCGGGGGGATATTGGGGGTGTTGCGTTAATATATTCGGAGGGTGGTGGGCTATTGTTTATTAGTGCTTGAGTTTTATTACTTACCCTCTTTGTTGTTTTGGAATTGACTCGGGGTCTAAGTCGGGGAGCCCTTCGGGCTGTTTAAAGGACGAAGGCCAGGGTGGCGAGGGTTAGGGTGAGTAAGAAGAGGCTGAGATATGGTTTAATGTTGCCTTGTTGGGCATTGGTGAGGCCGGTAATAAGGGTGTATTTGAGTTTAGGTGCGGCCTGGAAGCCTAATTTTTCTAGTCAGGAGTTGTCTACTATTTGGCTAGCAACAGTGTATCCTATTACTAGGCTTAGTTTTGGGGCGAGGCGGTGAATGACGACAGGGTAGTATCCTAGTAGGTTGGAGAAACGAAATGGGGTTTGTTTGGGGATGGGTATTGGTTGAAGGCTTGTTGCTCAGGCCAGTTCTATACCATAAAGTAGGCCTATAATTGTAACGGCGAGGGCAGCTAATTTCAAGGATAAGGGCATGGTTAGTACGGGTGTCTTTAGGGGGATAAAGCTTATGGAGTATAAGAAGCCGACGATGATGCTCCCTCAGGCTAGTCGTTTGATGGGTTTAATAACTGCGGAGTTGTTTTCATTGATGGGTGATAGTGAATTGAATCGTGGTGTTCCTAGGGACACGTATGAAATGAGACGGATACTATAGACAGCTGTGAATGAGGTGGCGAGGAGAGTTATGGCGAGGGCTCAGGCGTTTAGGTGAGATGTGTTTAGAGATTCGATGATGGCGTCTTTAGAGTAGAAGCCTGCTAGGAAAGGGGTGCCTATGAGGGCCAGGCTGCCGATAGTTATGCAGGCAGATGTGAAGGGGGTAAGTCGGTGTATTCCTCCCATTTTACGAATGTCCTGTTCGTCTGCTAAGCTGTGGATAATTGATCCTGAACATAGGAAGAGTATAGCTTTAAAAAAGGCATGGGTGCAGATGTGAAAGAAGGCGAGTTCAGGTTGGTTGAGCCCAATTGCAACTATTATTAGTCCTAGCTGACTAGATGTGGAGAATGCAATGATTTTTTTGATATCATTTTGAGTGAGGGCACATGTGGCAGTGAAGAAGGTGGTTAAGCCGCCGAGGCAGAGGCAGAGGGTTAGGGCGTTTTGGCTCATTTCTAGGAGAGGGCTTACTCGTACCAGTAAGAAGATGCCTGCAACAACTATTGTGCTGGAGTGTAGTAGGGCAGAGACCGGCGTAGGGCCTTCTATGGCGGACGGTAGTCACGGGTGAAGTCCGAATTGGGCTGATTTACCGCTAGCGGCGAGAATAAAACCTGCAAGGGGTAGTGCCAGGGTAAAGTTTTTAGCAATTAGTGCTATTTGGTCTGTTTGTCATGTGTTCAGGTTTGTGAGTGCTCAGACCATGGCAATGATGAGACCTACATCTCCGGCTCGGTTATACACTACTGCTTGTAGGGCAGCAGTATTTGCATTTGCTCGTGCGAATCACCATCCGATGAGTAGGAAGGATATAATGCCTACTCCTTCTCAGCCAATGAAAAGTTGGAAGAGGTTGTTAGCGGTTGCGAGGACAATTATGGCAACTAAGAAGACTAGTAGGTATTTGAAGAATTGGTTTATATTTGGGTCCGAGGCTATGTATCAGGATGCAAACTCTAGGATGGAGTAAGTCACATACAGTGCTACAGGGGTAAAAATGACTGCATAACGATCAAATTTGAAGCTGACGGCTACGTCGAAGGTCGAGTTGCTTATTAGGCTTCAGGAGGAGATGATTGTCTCAGATCCGTGGGTTAGGTGTAGAGATAGGGGGAGGAGGCTGATGAAGAAAGCTAGTTTTACGGCCGTTTTGACATGAGTGAGAGCTCAAAGCTCGTCTTTAGGTTTAGGTGAAAACGTTGTAATTACGGGTAGGAGTAATAGCATAAAAATGAGTATCAGGCTTGTTGCTATTATAATGGAAGTGGGGGTCATAGCTGCTACTTGGAGTTGCACCAAGAGTTTTTGGTTCCTAAGACCAACGGATGAGCTATTATCCTTTAGAAGCCAGATTCGAGTGAGCCCTGGAGTTCAACCGGGGTGACGAAGATTAGCAGTCTTTGTTGCTGGCAAGCCTCTCTCGGTGGATAAGGGGGGTTTAACCTCTATTTTTAGAATCACAATCTAATGTTTTTATTAAACTATATCTACAGCTAGTTCAACCTCAGATTAGTGCTGGTTTGAGGATGAGTAGGATAAGTGGTAAGAGGTGAAGGGCTATGAGTAGGTGTTCCCGAGTGTGGGAGGGGTCTAAGGCAATAAGATGTGCGGGAAGCGGGCCCCGTTGAGTTGTTAAGAACATGTACAATGAATAGGTTGCGGTAATTAAAGTTCCTGCTCCTGTTAGTGCGATTGTTCATCAGGATCAGTTGAACAGCGATGCAATGATTATCAGTTCTCCCATTAGGTTGGGTAGAGGGGGAAGGGCAAGGTTTGCGAGGCTTGCAGTGAATCACCATGTGGCTATGAGTGGCAGCACCATTTGTAGTCCTCGTGCTAGGAGCATGGTTCGGCTGTGAGTGCGTTCGTAGTTTGTGTTGGCTAAGCAGAAAAGTGCGGAGGATGTTAGGCCGTGTGCGATTATAAGGATGAGAGCACCTGCGAAACCTATGGGTGTTTGGATAAGGATCCCTCCAATGACTAGTCCTATGTGGCTTACTGAAGAGTAAGCGATGAGGGACTTTAGATCGGTCTGACGAAGACAAATTGAACCAGTCATGACGACTCCCCAAAGTGCCAGGATAATAAATGGGTAGCTGAGTTCCTTGGTTATAGGCTCAAGGATAATGATTATGCGCATTATTCCGTAACCACCTAGTTTAAGGAGTACTGCTGCAAGAACTATTGAGCCTGCGATTGGGGCTTCAACGTGAGCCTTGGGAAGCCAGAGGTGGACGCCGTATAGTGGTATCTTCACTAGGAATGCTAGTAGACATCCTGCCCATCACAACTTATCAGCGTAGGAACATAGTTGAAGCGGGTTGGAGTATTGGAGGGTTAGCAATGATAGCGTGCCGGAGGTGTTTTGGAGCAGTAGTAGGGCAACAAGCAGGGGAAGAGAGCCGGCTAGGGTATAAAACAAGAAGTAGATGCCTGCGTTGAGGCGTTCTGCTTGGTTACCTCAACGGGTGATGATGATAAGTGTTGGAATAAGGGTGGCTTCAAATATTACGTAAAACATGATTACTTCAGTGGCGCTGAAGGCTAGGATGAGGAAGACCTGTAGGGATGTTAATAGTGTGATATACATTCGCTGTCGGTTAATTGGTTCAGTGCTGGTGTGGTTCTGGCTTGCAAGGATTATAAGGGGGAGTAGTCAGCAAGTAAGAACTAGTAGTGGTGTAGAGAGGGGGTCTGTTGCTATATACAGGTTGAGGGAGGACCATCCTGTTTCTATTACATTTTTTAGTCATGTGAGGCTGGCTAGTGCGATGAGTAGGCTATGGGCTAGGGCTACAGGTCATAGTCATTTAGCTGGGGTTGCCCATGTTGTTGGGACTAGCATAAGGGTGGGGATGAGGATTTTTAACATTGTAGGAGGTTTAGGCTTTGTAATCGGTCGGTGCCATGTGTGCGGGCAGTAGCTACTAGCAGGGCGAGGCCGGCGCTTGCCTCGCAGGCGGAGAATGCTAGGAGTAGTATGGGCGCTGAGGAGAAGTTAGTGCTGTCTAATTGTAGTATTCACAGGGAGAAAGTAATGAATAGGGATAGTATTATGCCTTCAAGGCATAAAAGGGCTGAGAGGAGATGGGTTCGGTGGAATGCCAGGCCTGTCAGTCCCAGTAGAAAGGCTGAAGAGCAAGCAAAATGGGCGGGGGTCATTAGGCAATTATGGACTTAAACCATAAGCTTTTGAGCCGAAATCAAATATTTTTTTTAGACTAATTGCCTATTCTGCTCAGTCTAGTCCGCCTTGGATTCACTCATAGATGAGGCCTAAGGTTAAGAGGAGGAGTACCGCTGAGGCCCACAGAAATGTAAGTAGTGGGGATGCTAGCTGGTCTCCTCATGGAAGGGGGAGGAGTAGTGCAATTTCTAGGTCGAAAAGAAGGAAGAGGATGGCGACCAGGAAGAATCGGAGGGAAAAAGGTAGGCGGGCTGTTCCTAGTGGGTCAAAGCCGCACTCGTAAGGTGAGAGTTTTTCATAGTCGGGGTTAATTTGGGGAAGTCAGAAGGATACAATAGCTAATGCGAGTGATAAAGCTGTGGTGATAGCGACCATTGTTGGAATTAAGTTCATTATCTTTCCTTGGAGTTTAACCAAGACCAGGTGATTGGAAGTCACTTATACTTACTTTAGTACTAGAAAGATTATGAGCCTCATCAATAGATTGAGATGTAAAGGAATAATCAGACAACGTCTACGAAGTGTCAGTATCAGGCAGCTGCCTCGAACCCGAAGTGGTGTTCTGAGGTAAAGTGGTATTGGACTTGGCGGAGTAGGCAGATAGCTAGGAATGTAGAGCCGATAATAACATGTAGTCCGTGGAATCCGGTGGCTACAAAAAATGTGGATCCGTAGACTCCATCTGCAATTGTAAAGGGTGCTTCGTAGTATTCTATGGCTTGGAGAAGGGTGAAGTAGAAGCCTAGTAGAATTGTTAATGTCAGTGATTGGATGGCTTGTTTTCGTTCCCCTTCTATAATGCTGTGGTGGGCCCAGGTTACGGTTACGCCTGAGGCCAGTAGAACTGCTGTGTTTAAAAGGGGGACTTCGAATGGGTCAAGAGTGGTAATGCCTGTTGGGGGTCAGCAGCCGCCAAGCTCGGGAGTGGGGGCAAGGCTCGAGTGGTAGAAGGCTCAAAAGAACCCTAGGAAGAAGAAAACTTCTGATGTGATAAAAAGGATTATGCCATATCGGAGGCCTTTTTGTACGGGTGGTGTGTGATGGCCTTGAAATGTTCCTTCTCGGACGATGTCTCGTCATCACTGGTATATTGTGAGAAGGAGGAGGATTGTCCCTAGAATAATTAGTGTGGTTGAGTGGAAGTGGAATCAAATTGCGAGGCCTGATGTTATTAGTAAGGCGGCGATCGCGCCTGTGAGAGGTCAAGGGCTTGGGTCTACTATATGATATGCGTGTGCTTGATGGGCCATTATACATTTTCTTGTAGGTAGAGGGTTAGCAGCAGGACAAATACGTATGCCTGAATCATTGCCACAGCGACTTCTAGCAAGGTAAGAAGTACTAGTACTACTGATGTAAGCAGTGCGACTGTTGGTATCAGGGGCAGAAGTACGAATGCTGCTGTGGCAATTAGTTGAATTAGTAGGTGTCCTGCTGTTAGGTTGGCGGTAAGTCGAACCCCGAGAGCAAGGGGGCGAATAAACAAGCTGATTGTTTCGATCACAATTAATACGGGGATTAGTGCTACTGGTGTACCTTCGGGGAGAAGGTGTCCTAGAGCGTGGGTTGGTTGATTTCGTATGCCAATAATAACTGTTGCTAGTCAAAGTGGCACAGCAAGTCCTAGATTAAGGGACAGCTGAGTTGTAGGGGTAAAGGTATATGGAAGAAGTCCTAGCATGTTTAGCGTGACTAAAAAGACTATTAGTGAAGCTAGCAGAGTGGCTCATTTGTGACCTTCACGGTTTAGGGGTAGGAGAAGTTGTTGAACAAAGCGGTTAATGAATCAGCCTTGAAGTGTTAAGGATCGGTTACTTAGTCATCGGGCTGAGGGGGCGGGGTAAAGAACTCATGGCAGGGTGAGAGCTAGGGCCATCAGGGGGACTCCTAAATAGGAAGGGCTTATGAATTGGTCGAAAAAGCTTAATATCATGGTCAAGCTCAGGGCGTATTTTTTTGTTTTTTCTTGTCTACAAGGGAGGGGGTATTTGGCGTCGTATGTGCTAAAATTTTGGGGGGAATGACTGTCAGGAAGATTAGTCAGGAAAAGGTTAAAATGGCAAACCAGGGTGCAGGATCCAATTGAGGCATGGTCGCTAAGGGTGGTTGGGAGTCACCAGTCTTTAGCTTAAAAGGCTAACGCTTATGCCCTGTTTAGCTTCTTAGCGAGGCGTCTTCAAGTATGAGTGATGATCAGTTCTCGAAGTGTTCAAGGGGAACTGCTTCAACTACGATAGGCATAAAGCTGTGATTTGCCCCGCAAATTTCGGAGCATTGTCCATAAAAAACTCCAGGGCGGGATGCAACAAAGGCAGTTTGATTTAGTCGACCTGGGACTGCGTCTATTTTAACGCCGAGGGCCGGGACTGCTCATGAGTGGAGCACATCTTCGGCAGAGACTAGGACTCGAACGGGGGAGTCTATTGGTACCACCATACGATGGTCTGCTTCTAGGAGCCGGAATTGTCCCGGGCTTAAGTCTTGGGTGGGAATTATGTAAGAATCAAATGCAAGTTCTTCATAGTCTGTATATTCATAGCTTCAGTATCATTGATGTCCTATGGCTTTAATTGTTAGATGGGGGTCGTTAATTTCGTCCATGAGGTAGAGAATTCGTAGGGAGGGAAGGGCGATTAGGATGAGGATGATTGCTGGAAGAATGGTTCAGATAATTTCAATCTCTTGGGAATCTAAGATGTGTTTGTTAGTTAATTTAGTAGAAACTATTGCCACAATAATGTAAAGTACTAGTGTGCTAATAAGGAAGACGATTATTAGGGCGTGGTCATGGAAATGGAGAAGTTCTTCTATTACAGGGGAAGCTGCATCTTGAAATCCTAGTTGCGATGGATGTGCCATTGTAAATAAGATACGCGGGGGTTTAACCCGCGATTTTGCCTTGACAAGGCAGTGTAATATGCGCTTTACTAGTATCTTATAAAGAAAGTGACAGAGCGGTTATGTGGTTGGCTTGAAACCAATATACGGGGGTTCAACTCCTCCCTTTCTCGTTATTTTGATTGAACTTGTACAAATGCTGGCTCCTCGAATGTATGATAGGGGGGAGGGCAGCCATGCAGTCATTCTACGTTTGTTGTTGTCATTGCTACTGCCGAAACTTCACGTTTAGCGGCAAATGCTTCTCAGATGATGAATAGGAATATAATGACGGCTACTAGGGAGATTAGGGAGCCGATTGAGGAAATTGTATTTCACAGGGTGTAGGCGTCTGGGTAGTCTGAGTACCGTCGTGGCATTCCAGCAAGCCCTAGGAAGTGTTGAGGGAAGAAAGTTAGGTTGACTCCAATGAATATCACTCCGAAGTGGATTTTTGTTCAAGTACTGTGGAGGGTGTATCCTGAGAATAGGGGGAATCAGTGAACGAAGGCAGCGACAATGGCGAATACTGCTCCTATAGACAGGACGTAGTGGAAGTGAGCAACTACGTAGTAGGTGTCATGAAGTACAATATCTAGGGATGAGTTGGCCAGGACAATGCCTGTTAGGCCTCCCACTGTAAATAGGAAGATAAAGCCTAGGGCCCATAGAAGGGGGGTCTCTCATTTGATTGACCCTCCATGCAGCGTTGCAAGTCAGCTAAATACTTTTACGCCAGTAGGAATCGCGATGATTATTGTGGCCGATGTGAAGTATGCGCGTGTATCTACGTCCATGCCCACTGTAAACATATGGTGGGCCCATACGATAAACCCTAGTAGGCCAATAGCCATTATAGCTCAAACCATGCCCATATAACCGAAGGGCTCTTTCTTGCCGGCGTAGTATGCGACAATGTGTGAAATCATTCCAAAGCCAGGTAAGATCAGAATGTATACTTCGGGGTGCCCAAAGAACCAGAATAGATGTTGATAAAGGATTGGGTCTCCACCTCCTGCGGGGTCGAAGAAGGTAGTGTTCAGATTTCGGTCTGTTAGGAGTATTGTAATGCCGGCGGCAAGAACTGGAAGGGACAGAAGTAGTAGAACGGCAGTGATTAGTACAGCTCAGACGAAAAGGGGTGTTTGGTATTGGGAGATGGCAGGGGGTTTCATGTTAATAATAGTTGTAATGAAGTTGATTGCCCCTAGGATCGAGGAAATACCTGCTAGATGTAATGAAAAAATGGTTAAGTCAACAGATGCTCCTGCGTGGGCCAGATTACCAGCTAAAGGAGGGTAAACTGTTCATCCAGTTCCTGCCCCCGCTTCTACACCAGAGGAGGCGAGAAGAAGAAGGAAAGAGGGAGGTAATAGTCAGAAGCTCATGTTATTCATTCGGGGGAATGCTATGTCTGGGGCGCCAATCATTAGGGGGATTAGTCAATTTCCGAAGCCTCCAATCATAATTGGTATTACTATAAAGAAAATTATTACGAAGGCGTGTGCAGTTACAATTACGTTATAGATTTGGTCGTCCCCTAGAAGGGCGCCTGGTTGGCTTAGTTCGGCCCGAATTAGTAGGCTTAGAGCTGTGCCTACTATTCCGGCTCAAGCACCAAATACTAGATATAGGGTGCCAATATCTTTGTGATTAGTGGAGAAGAATCAACGTGTGATGGCCACAGGTAGGATGGCTGAGTTTAAAGCGGTGGATTGTAGCCCCATAGACAGAGGTTTAAGTCCTCTTCTTACCAAGCCTTGAGGTGTTCTTACATATCAGATTGCAAACCTGAAGAAGTGGATTAGACGTCCGCCGGGGCTTTCCCCCGCCTATTTAGTCGGAGTTTATAGGCGGGGGAAAGTTAGACGGATGCTCGATGGTTGGAGCGCTTAGCTGTTAACTAAGAGTTTGTAGGATCGAGGCCTTCTCGTCTAGGAAGGCTTTAGCTTAATTAAAGTGTCTGTTTTGCATGCAGGAGATGTGGGATAATGTCCCGCAAGTCTTATCAGAGACTGAGAGGTTTTCACTCTCGCTGAGGGCTTTGAAGGCTCTGGGTCTAGGTGTGTTAACCTAAGTCTCTACGGGGTGAGTAGGGCAATGGCGGTTGGGGCGAGAGGGAGGAGGGAGAGGGTTGCTAGGGTTGTGGCGGCAATAGGGAGGGTGAGTTGGGATGAGGGGATGCGCCATGGCGTTGTTCCGGTCAGATTATTAGGGGATATAGTGAGGGTCATTGCATACGTGAGTCGTAGATAAAAATATAGGCTAAGTAGGGCGGAGAGGGCGGCTAGTGTGGCGGTTGGGGCGAGGTCTTGCTTGGCGAGCTCTTGGAGGATAAGTCATTTTGGTATAAAACCAGTTAGTGGGGGTAGTCCACCTAGGGATAGTAGAATTAAAGGCGTTAGGGCTGTGAGTGCGGGGGCTTTGGCTCATGATGTGGCAAGTATATTAATGTTTGTTGCTTTGTTAAGTTTAAATACTAGGAAAGTGGAGAATGTTATGATGATATATGTAAGCAGGGTTAAAAGTGTGAGAGTTGGGGAGAATTGCAGGATTAGTACTATTCATCCTAGGTGTGCGATGGAGGAGTAAGCTAGGATTTTGCGTAGTTGTGTTTGGTTGAGCCCTCCTCAGCCGCCGACAAGGGTGGATGTTAGTCCAAGGATGATGAGGATGGTTGAGTTGTTGGGTTGAATTTGCATTAGGAGGGCAAAGGGGGCAAGTTTTTGTCAGGTTGCTAGAATTAGTCCGGTAGTGAGGTCTAGGCCTTGAAGTACTTCAGGCAGTCATAGGTGTAGTGGAGCGAGGCCAACCTTTAGTGCAAGGGCCAGGGTAAGTAAGGTAGTCGGAATAGGGTGGCATATTTGTAGGATATCTCATTGCCCTGTGAGTCATGCATTGGTAGTGCTGGCAAAGAGCAAGGTGGCTGCTGCAGTGGCTTGTGTAAGGAAATATTTGGTGGTAGCTTCAACTGCTCGGGGGTGGTGCTGTTGGGATATTAGTGGGATAATGGCCAGGGTGTTGATTTCTAGGCCTATTCAGGCAAGTAGTCAGTGCGAGCTGATAAATGTAACTGTTGTACCGAGGCCCAGTCCAAATAGTAGGGTGGCTAAGACGTATGGATTCATTAGTGGAGGCGGGATTTTAACCGGCATGGTTGGGGTATGGGCCCAAAAGCTTGATTAGCTGACTCTACTAGGAAGTGGTGTAGTGGAAGCACTAAGAGTTTTGATCTCTTCAGGTAGGGTTCGAGCCCCTTCTTTCTAAGGAGCTGGGGGGATTTTAACCCCCATAGTTCACTCTATCAAAGTGGTCCTTTGGTTCAGGCACAGCTCCGTATTTACATTTGCGGGGGTAGCCCGGCGAGTGCGATGGGGAGTGCTAGATGTCAAATGACTAGGGCTAGTGTTAGGGGCAGGAAGTTTTTTCAAATAAGGTGTATAAGTTGGTCGTATCGGAAGCGTGGGTATGATGCTCGAACTCATAAGAATAGGACTGAAAGAAGGGCGGCTTTAGTCATTAAATTGACGGCTGTAAGTTCCGGCATTGTTGGCATGTGTGAAGCTCCTAGGAAAAGGGTGGCGGAAAGGGTATTTATTAAGAGGATGTTCGCGTATTCTGCGAGGAAAAATAGTGCGAATGGACCGCCGGCGTATTCTACGTTGAAGCCTGAGACCAGTTCAGACTCTCCTTCTGTTAGGTCAAAGGGTGCTCGGTTAGTCTCTGCTAGGGTGGATACGTATCATATTGCGGCTAAAGGTCAGGCTGGTAGGATTAGTCAGACGCTTTCTTGGGCGGTGTTGAAGGTTTGAAGAGTAAATCCTCCGGTGAAGATAATGACATTGAGGAGAATAAGTCCTAGGCTAACTTCATATGAGATGGTTTGGGCTACGGCTCGGAGTGCCCCAATGAGGGCGTATTTTGAGTTTGATGCTCATCCTGAACCAAGGATGGAGTATACCGCTAGGCTGGAGAGAGCAAGAATGAATAGAATCCCAAGGTTGAGGTCTACAAGAGGGTAAGGGAAAGGTATCGGTGCTCATAGGGTGAGGGCGAGGGTGAGGGCTAGGATAGGGGCTAGGAGGAAAAGGATGGGGGAGGCAGTTGATGGTCGTACTGGTTCTTTAGTAAAGAGTTTTAGTCCGTCGGCGATGGGCTGTAGAAGGCCATAGGGCCCTACGATGTTCGGTCCCTTTCGTAGCTGCATATAACCAAGTACTTTACGTTCTACTAGGGTAAGGAAAGCAACGGCTAGTAGAACTGGTACAATATGGAGTAGTGGGTTAATGAGGTGGGTGAAGAGTCCGTAAATCATAGTTGGGGAGAGGATTTGAACCCCTGTGGAAAGAGCTTAGGTCTTTTGCAGTCTCCGGGCTCTGCCACCCCAACATGCCTTTCTCTCAGGCACAGGGGCATGCCCTCTTGCCTGATTTAGTTGATTTCATAAGGTGGGGGTGAGGCGTGCTTGAAGTATTGGCCTCTTCTTTTCGGTCCTTTCGTACTAGAAAAGAGCATGTCATAGATAGAAACTGACCTGGATTACTCCGGTCTGAACTCAGATCACGTAGGACTTTAATCGTTGAACAAACGAACCCTTAATAGCGGCTGCACCATTAGGATGTCCTGATCCAACATCGAGGTCGTAAACCCCCTTGTCGATATGGGCTCTAAAAGGGGATTGCGCTGTTATCCCTAGGGTAACTTGGTCCATTAATCGGCCTATGCCGGATCTGTAGGTCAAAGGTTCTGTTAGTTAGAGCTGTGGCTCTTGGCTGTAGGTAGGAGTCTACCCATTCCATGCGGGGGTTTCTTTATTCCCCGTGGTCGCCCCAACCGAAGACACTAGGGCAGGGGGTCATTTGGTTCCTCTCCTTTATGGGGAAGGAAGTGTATGGTCTGCTTTCGTGTCTAAAGCTCCATAGGGTCTTCTCGTCTTATGGTTGTAGCCCCGCTTCTGCACGGGGGGATCAATTTCATTGACTTGGAAAAGGAGACAGCTAAGCCCTCGTGATGCCATTCATACAGGTCTCCATTTAAAAGACAAGTGATTGCGCTACCTTCGCACGGTCAGAATACCGCGGCCGTTGAACATATAGTCACAGGGCAGGCGGGACCTCTTATTTTTATTAGGTTGCAAGAGGCGATGTTTTTGGTAAACAGGCGAGGCTTGAAGTGTTTGCCGAGTTCCTTCTCTTCCTTTTAGTCTTTCTCTGAAAACACACCTGTGTAGGATTAACGGTTGATTAGTTGGGGGCTCTTCTAGTTGTTTATTTATATTACTCAATTCCCTCTGGTAGGGTGGGGCCGTTAGTGTTCGATGGTTTGTCCGTTTCGATTTACACGTGTGTTGAGAGAGAGGCTAGAGCTCTCTTATTACTCATATTAGCATGGTCGCTCCCATGTTTGCATGGGACGGCCCGGTAGGGTTAGGGGAGTAAGATTTGTTAATCGGGATTTGAGGCAGATGTTATGTTCGAGCTGTAACGCTTTCTGTAAGGATGGCTGCTTTTAGGCCCACTGGGACATGTTGCCTTTATCATTTTGATCTTAATCCTCCTGGTAAAGTTGTATCTGTTTCAAAGGGGCTGTACCCCCTTTGACTAACTCTTATGGTTTCTCATGCATCGGCTAATGTGAGGTCAGGGTCGAGTGGAGAAGCCAGAAGGCTGAACTTCTATTCAATTCCCGGGCAACCAGCTATAACTAAGTTCGGTAGGTCTGTCACCTCTACTCGGAGCTCTTCCCACTCTTTTGCCACAGAGACGGGTGTGCCCTATTAATAGGCTGTCTCGGAGTAGCTCACATAGTTTCGGGTTGTCAAACTAAAATGCATTTTGCTTGGGGTTCACTTGCTAAATCATGATGCAAAAGGTACGAGGTGGGATCTCTGCTTTTTTGAGCTTTACTGAGTTGTTTCATTTCTCTTTCAGAGTTCCCTTACGGTACTTTTTCTATTGCTCCAAGTGTTCTTTTCTGTCGCCCATACTAGGGAGGAAAAATGATTTGTTTAAGTAAACATATTTGTATTTGGGGGTATTAATAGTTGGTTGTTGTTGTTGGGTGTGTGGGCTAGCTAGTTAGCATCAGGGTGATCTGATTTGCACGGATGCCTTCTCAGCGTAAGTGAGATGCTTTACTATTTTAGCTACACCCTGAAGTTTTACCAAGTGCACCTTCCGGTACACTTACCATGTTACGACTTGCCTCCCCTTAGCTATTGGTGGGGTATTAGTTATTGGAAATGAGACGGCTTGGGGAGAGTGACGGGCGGTGTGTGCGCGCTTCAGGGCCAGTTTCAGAGAAACACTCTATTTTTACTCTTACTGCTAAATCCTCCTTTAAACATATGTTTCAGTATGTCCTTCGTATTCCCTGAAATAGAGGGAATGTAGCCCATTTCTTCCCTTTCCATACGCTACACCTCGACCTGGCGTTTTGGGCTGTGCTAGTTTTGCTTACTACTTAGCCTTCACAGGGTAAGCTGACGACGGCGGTATATAGGCGGGATAAACAAGGAAAGGTGAGGTTGAACGGGGGTTATCGGTTCTAGAACAGGCTCCTCTAGGTGGATCTAAAGCACCGCCAAGTCCTTTGGGTTTTAAGCTGATGCTCGTAGTTCCCGGGCGGATAGTGTGTGTAGTGCACTATCAATGTTTAGGGCGAAGCATAGTGGGGTATCTAATCCCAGTTTGTGTCTTTGCTTTCGTGGGTTCAGGTTAAATTAAAGCCACCTTCGTAGTTGTACTTCTAACTTTCGGATGCGTATAACAGCTTTGAGGTAGTTCGGCTTTAGTGTTGGGTGTATAGTCTTAACCACTCTTTACGCCGGGGTCTGTCAACTTGAGCCTCTCGTATAACCGCGGTAGCTGGCACGAGTTTTACCGGCTCTCTTAACTTTGACTAAGTCAAGTTTTCACTTATAGCTTAATGTCTATCACTGCTGGATTCCCTTGGGGGTGTGGCTAAGCAAGGTGTCATGGGCGAAATATTAAAATGTGCCTGATACCGGCTCCTTGTTCCCAAGCGGGGAACTGTAGGGCATTCTCACAGGGATGCGGATACTTGCATGTGTAAGTTTAGTTAAAGCTGACAGAAAAGTCAGGACCAAGTCTTTGTGCCTCCGAGGCTTTTTAGGGCCTATCTTGACATCTTCAGTGTCATGCTTTAATTAAGCTACGCTGGC